AGAAAAAGAGAGAGATGGTAGAAAAGGGGGAGAGATGGGGGAAGAAGATAGGAAGGGGAATAAGGGGGCTCTTTAGGCAGGAGACGGGGGAATTCCTTAAGTTAAGAAAGAAAAAAGAATAAGAACACGGATACATAACATAAAAAAAAGAATAAATAAGACGATATTCGCCCTCCCCCTACATATTTAATTTCTTCTCCTATACAAAAACCAGCAAGACCTACTCCATTGGTAATTCCATCAATGACACCCTTATCGAAAAACTGCGTTAGTTCAGTTAATCCTCTTATACCCAGGGTAAAGACCCTAGTATAGAAAATATCTATATAACCACGATTATATGACCAACTGTATATCTTTTTTTTTACTTGATCCGAAAAAAACTTTTTCGGACTCTCTTTTACAAGAGAATTTATTAAATCCAAATTCTGAAAAAAGGAATAAGCGGATCCATAGAAGATATATGCTATGGATAGACCAAACATAGCTAGACTTACAGAAGAAATTGCATTAGTGATAAATTCATATGAATTTATGGAAGAATTAGAACTTTCCTGGAAAAGGTTTATTGAGGGAGTTAACCACTTTGATAATATGGTTAACTCTGCTATTCCATTATCCATTACTCCATTATCAAAATGGATTCCTATGGATCCAATGAACAAAGTAAAAAGCAGTAATATAAAAAGAGGGAATAGCATAGTATTTCCCGTTTCATGAGGATAGACAAAAGTGTTTTTAGCCCCAAAGGAAGTACTAAAGGACCCTATCCTATTTCTTGTATTACCATGAATTTTGGATATATTTTGTGAAAAAAAAGAAACTCCACTCTTCGTTGTTGATAAAATGAAATCTCTATTCACTCCTTTGGGTATCCTTTTTCCCCATAAGGATATTGAATACAACGAACCCTCTTTAGTGCTACTGTAATTTTGAAAATGAACACGCAGGTACCCATCAAAAGTAAGTAAATATATCCGAAACATATAAAACGCAGTTAATCCTGCAGTAAAAGAGGCTATTATTCCAAAAAAGGGTGAATACAACCAACTATTACTAAGGATTTCATCTTTGGACCAGAAGCAAGCAAGAGGTGGAATACCACAAAGAGAAAGCGTACCCCATAAAAAAGTAGTTCTTGTAATTGGAACGTATTTTCTTAAACCACCCATAAGAACCATATTCTGACTTTTATCTGGTGAATATCCAACAAGAGGTTCCATTGAATGAATAATGGATCCGGATCCCAAGAACAATAAAGCTTTCGAATAAGCATGAGTGATCAAATGGAATAAAGCAGCTTGATAAGAACCTATACCTAGAGCTAACATCATATAACCCAATTGAGACATTGTAGAATAGGCTAAGCTTCTTTTAATATCTCTCTGAGCAAGAGCTAAAGTAGCTCCTAAGAAGAGTGTTATTGTACCTACTAAAGAAATGAAATTCATTATTAAAGGTAGGGATATGAAAAGAGGAAGAAGTCGAGCTAGAAGAAAAATCCCCGCAGCAACCATAGTTGCTGCGTGTATAAGAGCCGAAATGGGAGTGGGTCCTTCCATAGCATCGGGTAACCATACGTGAAGAGGGAATTGTGCAGATTTCGCAACTGCACCAAGAAATAATAAAAAAGCACACAAAGTAGTAAGTAAGGAATTAATCCCATTATTAGGAATCCAGTTATTAGCTATTTTGAACAAATCCCGAAACTCTAAACTACCTGTTATCCAAAAAAAACCTAAAATTCCTAATAACAGACCAAAATCCCCTACACGATTAGTTACAAAAGCTTTTTGACAAGCACTCGCTGCAATTGGCCGTGTAAACCAAAAGCCTATCAATAAATAGGAACACATTCCCACAAGTTCCCAAAAAAAATAAATTTGTATCAAATTGGAACTAGTAACCAATCCCAACATGGAAGTATTGAAAAAACTTATATAAACAAAAAATCTCAAATATCCTTCATCGTGAGACATATAATCGTCACTATAAATAAGAACGAGGATTCCTACAGTAGTAATTAGTATTAACATAATAGAAGTAAGCGGGTCGATCAAGTATCCAAATTCTAAGGAAAAATCATTATTGACGGTCCAAGACCATAGATATTGATAGATAGAACTTCCATTTATTTGTTGAATAGATAGGTGAACTGAGAATACCATAGCTATACTTAAGAGTAAAACACAAGGAAAAGCCCATATGCGACGAAGATTTTTTGTTGCTGTCGGAATAAGAATAAGTCCAAACCCCATTGACATAATAACTGGAAGTGGGAGAAGAGGGATTACCCATGCATATTGATATGTATGTTCCATAAGAAAAGAAATTGCAATTTTTACTTGAAATTTTTCTATAAAATAAAATTGTTTCCGATTCACCAAACCAATTCTTATCTCTTTCTGAAGGAATTCCAAAAAATAAGAATAAGACAAAATACTGGAATTCTTCATTTTTCCAAATTTCTCTCATTGAAATAATCAAAAATGAAGAATGGGTTTACTTGGTTAAATTCAAAAAGTTAATTAAATAACTTTGTTACCTAGTTATTACCTAAAGAAGGATATTTGTTAAAATACAAAAAAGGATTGAATCATTTTACTTTCTATTCATTTTTGTATTTCTTTCTATTAAAATGAAGATGAAGCAGCTCTCATGTTTCGTAACTGATTGATTGAATTCCAATGAAAACCTATGTTTATAGGAAATTATCGAATATTCCTTACTTCATATAGAACTGAAATCCTAATGACTAGAATTACCTAAGTTTTAGAATGTCTTGTTTAAGAGACTAAGTATTTTTTTTTTGTTTTGATTGGAATTCCATTATGGAATACCATTCTGAACTTAATTAACTATTTGAATTTTCCCTTCCTTTTATCCCCCCATCTTATATGGGGGATAGGCCGTAGATTTATATATGGAGTATACTTAATATATAAATTGATTTAATTTAAATAGAAAACCTTTGTATATATTCTATATTATTAAAACAAAGTATAAAATAAAACAAAGTATAAAATATATATGAAAAATATGCTAAAAAATTCTTGTCTTATCCGCATTAGAGAAAATAAAGTAAAAAAGAATTCAGAATTTCAGTTCAGTATCTAAGTATAAATACTAAGAAAAAGTATAAATACTAAGAAAAAACAGAAAGAAGGATTGATTTGCGGCAATAGATGTCTTTCACATACAACTAGAAAAAAGTAATCCCCTTTTTGAATGGCAGTTCCAAAAAAACGTACTTCGATGTCAAAAAAGCGTATTCGTAAAAATCTTTGGAAGAAAAAGACTTATTTTTCCATAGTACAATCTTATTCTTTAGCAAAATCAAGATCATTTTCCAGCGGTAGCGAGCATCCAAAACCAAAGGGTTTTTCTGGGCAACAAACAAACAAATAATCTGGTTTTGGAATAATCTGAATTGACCTATCCCAAAGAAATTCCAATTATTTAATATGAATAATTCGGATTAATTAATGAATGTACTTTTATGTATCGAATTCCTCGGTACAATATTCTTAGAACTAACCCCTCTGATATATAGAACAAAAGTTTTTGGTATACTGTGTCCTAAGTATTCTTTTCCTATCAACGAACTTTTCATAATAGAATCCTCATATTTTATTATGAGGATTCTATTATGAAAAGTAGAGTATTCTTGCAATAGGACTTACAACTTCTACCTATCTTATCAAAAATCCACAAAAAAATAGGTTTAGGCTTGGTAAATCATATTAATAAGAGCATAAGGGCTTTCATTCTAGAAATTTTGCTAAAATCCAAAATTCTTTGTATTTAATGATGAAATTATAGAAATTCTAATGGATAGATGGAAAGATTTTTTTTTATTTCAATGAGAAACTAATTAGAAAAAAATGAGTTCTATATTGCAACTGAGAAAAAACAGTTCCAACTCTTTCAAGCTTTGTTTCTATTGGGCAAAGCAAGAGTTTATTGTTAAAAAAATCCCCAATGATACTACCAAACGAAGTCCATTTTAATGAAGATTCTAATGTTCCTAAATTCTATGGACTCTCCCAATCTCGACGATTTGCGAGAAAATAACTATTATTCTTTTAACTTCCCTATTATTTAAAGTTAGCCGCCATGGTGAAATTGGTAGACACGCTGCTCTTAGGAAGCAGTGCTCAAGCATCTCGGTTCGAGTCCGAGTGGCGGCATTCTCGAAAAAGAATACAATAGATTAGAAAATGGATTCAATTCGAAATTTCCTATTTTGTAATGGGACCTTCTCCTTATGCTATTTGCAACTTTAGAACATATACTAACTCATATCTCTTTCTCAACCATTTCAATTGTGATTACAATTCATTTGATAACCTTATTAGTTCGTGAACTTGGGGGATTACGTGATTCGTCAGAAAAAGGAATGATAGCTACTTTTTTCTCTATAACAGGATTCCTAGTTTCTCGTTGGGCTTCTTCGGGACATTTTCCATTAAGTAATTTATATGAGTCATTGATCTTCCTTTCATGGGCTCTGTATATTCTTCATACGATTCCTAAGATACAGAACTCTAAAAATGATTTAAGCACAATAACTACGCCAAGTACTATTTTAACGCAAGGCTTTGCCACGTCGGGTCTTTTAACTGAAATGCATCAATCCACAATACTAGTACCTGCTCTACAATCTCAGTGGTTAATGATGCATGTCAGTATGATGTTACTAAGCTATGCAACTCTTTTGTGCGGATCCTTATTATCCGCCGCTCTTCTAATCATTAAATTTCGAAAGAATTTCAATTTCTTTTTAGAAAAGAAAAAAAATGTTTTAAATAAAACATTTTTCTTTAGTGAGTTTAGTGAGATTGAATATTTCTATGTAAAAAGAAGTGCTTTAAAAAACACCTCTTTTCCTTCATTTCCAAATTATTACAAATATCAATTAATTGAGCGTTTGGATTCTTGGAGTTATCGTGTCATTAGCCTAGGGTTTACCCTTTTAACCATAGGTATTCTTTGTGGAGCAGTATGGGCTAATGAGGCGTGGGGATCCTATTGGAATTGGGATCCTAAGGAAACTTGGGCATTTATTACTTGGACCATATTCGCAATTTATTTACATAGTAGAACAAATCCAAATTGGAAGGGTACGAATTCCGCACTTGTAGCTTCGATAGGATTTCTTATAATTTGGATCTGCTATTTTGGTATCAATCTATTAGGAATAGGTTTACATAGTTATGGTGCATTTACATTACCATCTAAATGATTACATAACATAAAACCTTCGTGAAATGAAAGTTTTTCCATTTTTGTTTGATTTGAGAACCCTTGAACGCCTTCTCAAAGGGTTCTCAAAAATTCGAGATAGATCTAATTAGACTTTTTTACTTTTTTCTGAATTATTTGGTTTTTCCACTATGGAATATAGAGCGGACTAGTAAAAAAAAATTATTTAGGATAATAATTGGATAAGAGAGCCTCTACCTTGTCAACCGATAGCGAGAGAACAAAATCTGGATAAATACCAATTCCTATTACTGGTAAAAAGATACAGATTAAAAGAAAGAGTTCTCGTGGTCCAGAATCCACCAAATTTGCGTTTGGAACATGAAATAGCTTGTACCCATAGAACATCTGGCGTAACATAGATAATAAAAAAATAGGAGTTAATATCATTCCAATTGCCATTACAAAAGTAATTAGCATTTTTGGTATTAACAGAAATTTTGGACTAGTAATTAGTCCAAAAAATACTACTAATTCTGCAACAAAACCGCTCATTCCTGGTAAGGCAAGAGAAGCCATTGAAAAGCTACTAAACATGGTAAAAATTTTCGGCATTGGGATAGATATCCCCCCCAGTTCTTCGAGATAAACAAGACGCATTCTATCACAAGCCGTTCCCGCCAAGAAAAAAAGTGTAGCACCAATAAATCCATGGGATAGTATTTGTAAAATAGCTCCATTGAGTCCAATGTTGGTTATGGAACCAATTCCTATAATTATGAAACCCATGTGAGATACGGAGGAGTAGGCTATTCTTTTTTTGAAATTTCGCTGACCAAGAGAAGTTGAAGCTGCATAGATTATTTGCATCGCTCCTATTATTACCAACCAGGGGGAAAATAGATAATGAGCATGAGGTAACAATTCCATATTGATCCGAATCAATCCGTATGCTCCCATCTTTAATAGGATTCCCGCTAAAAGCATACATGTACTGTAATGCGCTTCCCCATGGGTATCTGGTAACCACGTATGTAGGGGTATAATCGGCAATTTGACAGCATAAGCAATAAGGAAGCCAAAATAAAATAGTATTTCCAATGTTGCAGGGTATGATCGATTAATTAATCTTTCCAAATCTAATCTTGGTTCGTTGGAACCATATAAGCCCATACCTAGAACTCCGATTAAGAAAAAAATGGAACCGCCTGCAGTATACAAAATAAATTTTGTAGCTGAATACAGACGCCTCTTTCCCCCCCACATGGATAAAAGTAAGTAAACAGGAATTAATTCTAACTCCCACATGATAAAAAAAAGTAAAAGGTCTCGCGAAGAAAATAATCCTATTTGACCACTATACATTGCTAGCATCAGGAAATAGAATAATCGCGAATTCCGGGTAACTGGCCAAGCTGCTAAAGTAGCTAAAGTAGTGATAAATCCTGTCAATAAAATAGATCCTAATGAAAGTCCATCGATTCCCAATCTCCAGTGGAAATCAAAGACATCTATCCATTTAGAATCCTCCTTTAATTGGATTAAGGGATCCTCCAATTGGAAATGATAACAGAATGCATAAGTCATTAGAAGGAATTCTAATAAACAAATAGATATAGTATACCACCTAACGATTTTGTTTCCCCTATGAGGTAAAAAGAAAATTAATGAACCTGCAAATATCGGCAAAACAACAAGTATTGTTAACCAAGGAAAATAACTCATGATAAAGTGATAAAGAGAAGATACGTTTTGACCAGAAAAGCCCGTGCTCGAAATAAGCGAGCACAGGCTTCCTCGGTAAAGAGGAATCAGACGATTCAAGTGGAGTTTTTTGTAACGTATCAATAAGATAGAGCCATGCTGCGGGTTGTTTCAGGCCCTAAATAAACGCGGACACTTAAAAAATCTGTTGGGCAGGCGGATTCGCATCTCTTACAACCCACACAATCTTCGGTTCTCGGCGCGGAAGCAATTTGCTTGGCTTTACACCCATCCCAGGGTATCATTTCTAATACATCTGTTGGACAAGCTCGTACACATTGAGTGCATCCTATACATGTATCATAAATTTTTACGGAATGTGACATTGGATCTATAAATTTGCCTTTTCAACATAAAAATTTTCGATCTGGTAAAAATAAAATTAGTACTATATGAGTCATATGTATTGTAGACACCAGACGAAGCAATGGTTTATCCAAACTTCAACAAATAAATAAATAAAATAATGCAATATATTTCTTAATCCGTTTGTGAGAAAGCGTGAAAAGAGCCAAGAGACTTGAATTTTTGGCTTCAACAATCATAATTATACAAATTGTACATACGAATTCGAATTAGCCAATTTATTGGCTATCGTCTTTTCAATATAAATTATTGCAATATTCAAATTGCAATATCAATGAATTGCAAAAATTCAATAAGTAAAAAAGAATACTATGTAATAACCTAATCAAAAAATAGATATTATAAAATAATAAAATAATAAGAAAATAGTATTTGATTTCTATTCATCTTAATATTTGATATTATTATTATATGTGCGCCTTTGTTTAGAGGATTTTATGTCTAATTATTCAAAAAATTAGATTGATTGATACGAGTTGATTTCTTGTTACGATGGATGGAAGAAAGAATGGATAGTCCAATAGCTGCTTCAGCAGCCGCAAGGGCTATAACAAAAATTGCGAAAATGTCTCCTTTTAATTGGCGACTATCAAATAGATCAGAAAATGTTACGAGATTTAGATTAATTGAATTCAGTATAAGTTCAAGACATATTAGAGCTCTAACCATGTTTCGGCTTGTGATCAATCCATAGATACCAATCGAAAATAAATAGACACTAAAAAAAAGTACATGCTCAAACATCATTAACTAACTCCTTATCAATCTCGATTCATTTCAATATGAGGACAAGAATTGAACCGATTCCATTAATTAGAATAGAACAGTTACACAACAAAAGAGAAAAGAAGGTATTTGTTGGCAGTAGATGGGTTTTACTAAATCAAAATTGTGATTCTTTAGTTATTTATTTTAGATTTGAAATTCTAAGAATTTTGACTAATTCTAAGTATTTCTTATTGCCGAGCCATAGTAATTGCACCTATTAAAGAAACTAGAAGAATTATGGAAATGAGTTCAAACGGAAGATAAAAATCAGTTGCTAAATGAATCCCAATTTGTTGAACGTTATTTATGAGACCCTGTTCTACTATTTGGTTTGATCTTGTAGTCCAAAGAATTCCATACCATGACGTATCTGGGATAGTAGTCATTAGTGAAAAAAGAATAGTTATACAAACGAGTGAAGTGAACCCATCTCCAATAGTCCAATAATTCTTATTTTTAGACCATTCTGAGCCATTTACGAACATTACGGCAAATATGATCAAAACATTTATAGCTCCCACATAAATAAGAAGTTGTGCGACAGCTACAAAGTAGGAATTCAATAAAATATAGAATAAGGATATACAAACAAGAACTAATCCCAGCGAAAAGGCAGAATAAATTGGGTTGGTAAGTAATACTACTCCTAGACCTCCTAGTAGAAGAACAAATCCCCCAAATAGCACAAGAATCTCATGTATTGGTCCAGGTAAATCCATTATGGATAAGAAGAAATTAATAGTATAAAATTTTTCATGAACTGACTAAAACTAAAAGATTCAAGGAAGGAAAAAGGGATTAGGATATTTTTTTGTATATAAGTTGTATAGTTAGAAATCACATCACGAAAATCTACTCTCATTTTAAATCAGGAATAATTTGCAATAAGCAGTAGTTATTCGTTTTTCTTTATAGTTAATAAAAAACTATTGGATTTTTCTTTTTTGTTAGAAAAATCCTAGTAACTAATAATTAGTAACCGTTCTTGAATTCCAAGATTTTTCTTCGTCTATTTTACTTTGAGTCGAATTCCTAATTGTTTGAATTGTGTAATCTCCCATTATGGAGATTGGTAACCGACTCAAAGCAATTTGATTGTAATTCAATTCATGACGATCATAAGTAGAAAGTTCATATTCTTCAGTCATTGATAAACAGCTTGTCGGACAGTACTCAACACAATTACCACAAAATATACAAACTCCGAAATCAATACTATAATTAAGCAATTGTTTCCTTTTAATATCCTTTTCAAATCTCCAATCCACAAGGGGTAGATCTATCGGGCATACGCGAACACATACTTCACAAGCAATACATTTATCAAATTCAAAGTGGATTCGCCCCCGGAAACGCTCCGATGTAATTGATTTTTCATAAGGGTAGTGAATCGTTATAGGTAAACGATTTGTGTGGGATAAGGTAATTATGAAACTTTGACCAATGTACCTTGCAGCGCGTATTGTTTGTTGACCATAACTCATGAACCCAGTTACCAGAGGGAACATATTCTAAATATCTATGAAAAAGGTATGTTTCTTTCTCTTGTTTGAGAGAACTTTTGTGTTGAAAATATTCTTACTGTTATTGTATTATCTTATTTATAGTGAAACAAGTTGGGAAGAAGTTGTTAATAAGAGATTGCCCAGGGAAATAGGTAAAAGAAATTTCCATCCAAGATTTAATAACTGATCCATTCTCATCCTGGGTAAAGTCCATCTTATTGTGATAGAAATGAAGAGGAATAAATAAGCTTTAGTTAATGTAATAAAGATACCCATTGTCATTTCCAAAATTCCAACCATTTTATTCATTTGGAAAAATTCAAAAAAGGATATATAGGGAATAGAGAAATTCCACCCGCCTAAGTAGAGAACTGTTACAAATAAAGAGGAAACTAATAAATTTAGGTAAGAAACAAGATAAAATAAACCATATTTGATACCGGAATATTCAGTTTGATAACCTGCTACTAATTCTTCCTCTGCTTCTGGTAAATCAAAGGGTAATCTTTCACATTCTGCCAAAGAAGAAATTAGAAAAACCAGAAAACCTATAGGCTGACGCCAAAGATTCCATCCAAAAAAACCATATTTTGACTGTGCTTCAACTATATCAACTGTACTTGAACTGTTAGATAATCATAGTCGATGATAACATCACAGTTCCCACCGCTATTCCAAAACCGTACATGAAACCTTAGCTTCATACGGCTTCTCTATGATCAGAAAAAAGGAAAGGGTTGTTTCGTTTCGGTATTATCCCCCTGGGCATAGATAGAATTAGGTAAGATAAAATCGATTGGAAAGTCCTAAATTAGACCAAAGGAATTCCGTCTGCTAGAATAAGAAAAAGCGCTTCCGAATTGATCTCGTCCTTTATAATATAATGAAAATTTTTCTTTGTTCAGTAATAACTTAATCTTGGAATAAAACACTCGTTATAGCAATTAATAAATGAAAAGAATTAGGCATTAATTAAAGAATTAGGCATTAATTCATGAGGAATTCTGTATTAATATGAATAGAGGAAGGAAAGAATAAATAAATATCTTTTTTTTGTATTGCATTCCATATCTTTTGTCCTATTCTTCTTTCCCCGGGGAAGGGTACTTAAAAAGAAAAAAGGAATAAAGGATTAATTCGTTCTTGATAGCCATTTCTTTAACAAGTGAAAGGGAACATACTCTGGATCGGAATCCGAAGAAAGTACTACTTGATCATTTCCACCAATTTCAAGTCCTTATTATGATTCCTTTTATGAGGAAAAATCCCTAATGTCTTAGATTCCCTCATTACTAATCCTTTATGTACTTTAGTGTTCCTAACCCCTCACTAATTTTTGATGGATTCCCCTTATGATTATAAGTTATAGTAATAACTCGGAATATTCTAGTAATGGAATTCCATATCGCGAATCCTTTATTCTTGCCCGCTTCAAGATATGATGACTAATCAAAAAATATCAACCTTGGGGTAAAGAGTTTACACTACTTATGTTTACTTCAACTTTTTTCTTGTACGTAGGAAATGAGATTTTTTCTTTTTACTACAAATTAATAAGCTGTTTTGTTTCACTCATATAGCTATCTAGTTTAACTTACCAACCCGAATACAGAATAAGAAAAGGAAGATAAATATTCAATGGATTTTGGAGGAAAAAGATCCTATTTTAACGAATCACACGTAGAGATATTGCTAGCACACAAAAAGTTAATGGTATTTCATAACTAATAGATTGAGCAGCAGCTCGTAGACCGCCTGAAAAAGAATATTTATTATTTGAGCTATATCCTGCCATAAGAAGACCAATAGGAGCAATACTTGAAATGGCAATCCATAAAAAAACACCAATACTAAGATCGGCTAAAACAAAACGATATCCCAAAGGGATAACTAAAAAACTTAATAAAATTGATATGACTGCTATAGAAGGTCCAATGCTAAATAAAGGAATATCTCCTCGGGATGGCAGGATATCCTCCTTAAAAAGTAGCTTAGTTCCATCGGCTATAGCTTGAAGCAGTCCCAGGGGGCCAGCATATTCAGGACCAATACGTTGTTGTATCGATGCGGATATTTCTCTTTCTAACCACACAATTACGAGTACTTCTATTGTGATTCCCAGTAGGAGGGTCAAAATGGGTAGAATCCATATCAGTCCATAGACTTCTTTTAATAATTCCGATTTCGAAAAAGAATTGATAGTTTCTATCTCTACCCTATCTATTATCATTTCAACGATCAACTTCCCCCATAATGATATCTATACTACCTAATATCGTCATGATATCAGCCAATTTCATTTTTTTAACTAGTTGAGGAAGAATTTGCAAATTAATAAAACCGGGTGGACGAATTTTCCATCTCCAGGGGAAAAGACTATCATCTCCTACCAGATAAATTCCTAATTCACCTTTTGGAGCTTCCACTCTTACATAAAGCTCTTGCTTTGACAATTCAAAATTGGGCGAAGGTTTTTTACCAAGAAATCGATATTCAAAATCATTCCATTCGGAATTCTTTGTTTTCTTAAAGCGTCGGACTTCTAAATTCTCATAAGGGCCTCCAGGAATTTTCTCTACAGCCTGTTGAATAATTTTGATGGATTCCCTCATTTCACCCATTCGTACTAAATAGCGAGCTAATGAATCCCCTTCTTTTTGCCATTGGACTTTCCAATCGAATTGGTTGTAAGACTCATAAGGATCGACTTTACGAAGATCCCATTCTATTCCAGAAGCTCGTAACATCGGTCCCGATAAGCCCCAATTTACTGCTTCTTCTCCGCTAATAAAACCGACTCCTTCAACTCGTTCTAAAAAAACGGGATTCCGTGTAATAAGTTGTTGATATTCAACAACTCCTCGTAAAAAATAATCACAGAAATCTAAACATTTATCGACCCATCCATAAGGTAGATCGGCGGCTACCCCTCCGATGCGAAAGTAATTATGCATCATTCGCATACCTGTAGCAGCTTCAAATAGATCATATATCAATTCTCTCTCTCTAAAAATATAGAAAAAAGGGGTCTGTGCGCCTAGATCCGCCATAAAAGGTCCAAGCCATAACAAGTGAGAAGCTATACGGCTCAACTCTAACATAATTACCCTAATATAGCTGGCTCTTTGGGGTATTTGAATATTCTCCAAGAATTCTGGTGCATTTACCGTTATTGCTTCTGTAAACATAGTAGCTAAATAATCCCACCGTGTTACATAAGGTAAGTATTGTATAATAGTTCGGTTTTCCGCGATTTTTTCCATTCCTCTGTGTAAATAGCCTAATATGGGTTCACAATCAATAACATCTTCACCATCGAGAGTAACGATCAGTCGAAGAACACCATGCATTGATGGGTGCTGAGGGCCCATATTGACTATCATGAGATCTTTTCTTGTAAGCGGTAGACTCATATCCTTTCTTCCTTAATTCATTATTCCATGAAAATGGATTATTCCATGAATTCCTCAAAACGAGGCTCATCAAAATGCAAAATCTAAGACTACTATAAGACTACTAATAAAATAAGAAAAAAATTCGAACGATTAAATTACTTCTCCCGAATATCCAACTGACTGATTAATTTCTTATAACGTACTCTATTTTTCTTTGCCAAATAAGCCAGCAAACGTTGACGTTTTCCCAAAAGTCTTCGTAGACCTCTTTCCGATGAAAAATCTTTTTTGTGTAATTCCAAATGTGAAGCAAGTCTCCGTATCTTATTGGTGAAACTGAATACTTGAAATTCAACAGAACCTCTGTTTTCTTCTTTTTCTTCTTTAACCATAAATCCCAAAATTTTTCTACCTCCTTTTTTTTTCATGTATTTTTCTGATCAGGAAAAATAAAAAATTATGTCAGTTATTTTGAAGTTATTCTAATCTCGTACACACAAAAATTTGCAATTATTCATCTACTACTGGAATTTGGATTTATTTTATCGATGCAAATTGGATTTGGATAGAAGGGTACATTCTTTTATTTTAGATAGAAGAAACATTTCTTCTATCTAAAATAAAAGAATTTTGCTGATTTATTTATTGCTATATCCAATTTATGGAATTGATACACCATTTAATTGATATCGTTTAGCAAAATGAAACACAGCATATGCATCCATCTTTCGGCTCGAGAATTTCACGGGATAGAGATATGGTATAAGAAATAGGCTATTAAGTAACTCTAAATGAATTGTGGATACATCTGTATCCTTAACATACTGAAACGACTGCCATTATTCGTATCAAACCAATAGCGATTCATACAAGCTAAATCTTCTAATCAATGGTGGGCCAATAATGCATTTTTTTGCATATGTATTAAGACGCTTGGCCTGATTTCGAAATTGTCCAGAGTTTTTTATGTTGTTTTCATTGCAAAATGATGGACCTCCTTCCGTAACTTTCCAATTACGAGTACGAGAATTGAAAGACATGAAAATTCTCAATTCTCTACGGCGTCTAGGAGATAGATAGAATATTTTCAGGAACAAGAAAATCAGAAGAATCTTTCTCTCTATTCACTACCATTCCGCGTCTTCGACTTCTATTAGTTTCTTTTCTTCTTTAATGCAATAGCTATAGTTTGATATAGAATCCATTTCTCAAAGTAATGGAAACCATTCTCGTATAGGAAATGGTTCGAAAATCGCTATTCCATCTTTTAGGTATCGTGAAAAGTGATACCTGTGAAGATCGTGCATTTCAGTCACATTCAGATCCGCTTTTCGAGTCCATGATATAACCAAATTGGATGGATCTTCCACCCGTTTAGCTAAGAAAGAATAGATGCAGAGGTGGATAATAGATCGATATGAAGATCATGAGCTGCCCCATAATGAAACCGCCAGTAGTCGCGAATATCTCCTTCTTCCCTAATCCAAGATTGGAGAAAGAAGATCTAAGAGGGACCTATGGAGAATGTGGTCAGAAATCCATAATAGAGTCCGACCACAACGACCGAATTAATTATCCTCATCGAGAAACTTAGACTACTAAGTAGAAAAGGTAGAAAAGATTTGAAAATCATGGCATGGGTCTCCTTTTTTTCTTTCTTTAGAGTTTTCTATATGCACAATTTCTCGATGTTTCGATGAGAATTTCTTGACTTTCCATATATAGAAAGAGATAGACTATAAATGACATCTCTTATGTAAATAAGACCAAAGGGATGGATATTAAATGATAGGAAGTGCTAGGAAGTGAAATAGAATGAAATAGAGCCACTTTGGGCTTCCCTATGAAATGAGGCATGGAACGGAGTCACTACGAAGAAATTCCGGGAGTTACGAAAGAAGCTTCGGACTCATATTGTTCATGGGTTGAGAGCGGGAGTTGAACTCTAGGAGGTCGAATCTCCCCTTGTTCCTCAGTAGCTCAGTGGTAGAGCGGTC